GAGGGACTTGAACCCTCACGATTTTTAAAGTCGACGGATTTTCCTCTTACTATAAATTTCATTGTTGCCGGTATTGACATGTAGAATGGGACTCTATCTTTATTCTCGTCCGCTTGATCAGTTCTTTAAAAGAACTATCGGACTATGGAGTGAATGATTTGATGAATGAATATTCGATTCTTTCTTCAATGTGGAATCAATTCACACTAATTCTTCCATTTTTCATATAAAAAATACAGATACAGATTCGGGCCATCATTAATCATTTGATATAGTATTCAATAGATACGTTTATCCTTCATCCTTTCTGAAGTTTCGATGGAAAGATTCCTCTACCAACACAGCCAACTCCATTTGTTAGAACAGCTTCCATTGAGTCTCTGCACCTATCCTTTTTTTTTTTGTTTTCTGAATCTTTGTTTTGAGAAAAAAGGATTTGGCTCAGGATTGCCCATTTTTATTAATTCCGGGGTTTCTCTGAATTTGAAAGTTATCACTTAGTAGGTTTCCATACCAAGGCTCAATCTAATTAAGTCCGTAGCGTCTACCGATTTCGCCATACCCCCCTTCCTTTTGTTTTGAGATTAAGATCTTATTATGATATCATTCCTTTTTTCTTTCATTTATACCGGAACCCTTGAATTTATTAGATAGCGATTACTATCTCGAAAAAAGTATTTTCTTTGTTACCTATAGGAAACTCTTATTTGATCGAATCAAATTCGATTTTATCATTTCTGTATCGGCAATTCAATATAGATTGATATATACCCCATATATTTCTTTCTCTTCCTGTCATTTATCTCATGCAATTTGGGATACTTGAACGGCCAATTCTTCTTTTTTTTTTCTTAACTTCCCCTTTTACGAATGAAAGCCGAGGAATGTCTGATTAGTTATAACTAATTAACTAATTCGAATTCGAAAGAAATATAGAATTCGAAATATAAAGGATCTAAAATATAGAAGTGTAACAAAAAGAATTTCAAATGTCGTGTGAATTCAAAATCCAAAATAAAAAAGAAAATTTGACTATCGAATAGAATAATATTTAAATTGTATTCGAATTTAGAAGTGTGATAAAGAAATTGAAATTCTATATCGCTACAAAAAATCGTTCTGTTGTATAATATTCAATATTTATTAGAAATTATAGATTCTATTCTTTTCTATATTTCCATAGACACTATACTATAGTGTATTGAATTTCTATGCATAGAAAATTTCTATTATTTTTATTATTATGTTTATTATTATTATGTTATGTGGGCCCGCTTAGCTCAGAGGTTAGAGCATCGCATTTGTAATGCGATGGTCATCGGTTCAATTCCGATAGCCGGCCTTTTCCTATTTTTGTTTATTCAATTTTTGAAAAAAGGATCCCCAAAAATATGGAAAAAGTATTGTATTTTATACCATTTAGAAAATTGATTCTTAAATTATAGGAGGTCCTAACTATGCCAAGATATCTTATTATAATAGTAATAATTGAAAGATTGAATATGTATCTCATTCTTGTTTATTCTTCTGTATAGTACACTACTTCAGCAAACTTTGCTTCATTTAGTTCAGTTTTAGTTTAGGTTTATTCTGTAAAATCCAATAAAAAAAAAAAAAGAATGAAATGAATTCTAAATTAAGAATAAGGAGTCTTTATGTCTCGTTACCGAGGACCTCGTTTCAAAAAAATACGCCGCCTGGGGGCTTTACCAGGACTAACTAATAAAACCGGAAGTGATCTTATAAACCAATCGCGCTCCGTGAAAAAATCTCAATATCGTATTCGCCTAAAAGAAAAACAAAAATTGCGGTTTCATTATGGTCTTACAGAACGACAATTACTTAAATACGTTCGTATCGCCGGAAAAGCCAAGGGGTCAACAGGTCAAGTTTTACTACAATTACTTGAAATGCGTTTGGATAACATCCTTTTTCGATTGGGTATGGCTTCAACTATTCCCGCAGCCCGCCAATTAGTTAACCATAGACATATTTTAGTGAATGGGCGTATAGTAGATATACCAAGTTATCGCTGCAAACCCCAAGACATTATTACGGCGAAGGATGAACAAAAATCCAGAACTCTGATTCAAAATTCTCTCAACTCTTTCCCTCATGAGAAAGTGCCAAACCATTTGACCCTTCAACCATTCCAATATAAAGGATTAGTCAATCAAATAATAGATAGTAAATGGGTCGGTTTGAAAATAAATGACTTGCTAGTCGTAGAATATTATTCTCGTCAGACTTAAACCTAAACTCAAATAAAATAGCAAGGGTTCGAGCAATTTTCTTCCCTTTCATCAAATCAAATTAAATTAACCTAAGGTTGAGAAATAAAAATACGGGTTTAATTCCGATTTTTTCCCATTTCTGTATCATAGACTGAGGGGCTATTTTCATATTCTTTCCAGTATTCTTCCTAGTTTATGGGTCACGGCAATTCGGAATAGAGAATCTATATCAATGAAAGGTCTAACTGGTGGAATAAAGGTCTCCA